AGAACCCGATCCCAAAAACAATAATGCTTTTGAATAAGCATGAGTAATCAAATGAAATAAAGCACTTCGAGAAGACCCCATACCTAGAGCTAACATCATATAACCCAATTGAGACATGGTGGAATAGGCTAAACCTCTCTTAATGTCTTTTTGAGCAAGAGCTAAAGTAGCTCCAAAAAATAGTGTTATTATCCCTATTAAAGAGATGAAATTCATTATATGAGGGATAATAATGAAAAGAGGTAAAAGTCGAGCTACAAGGAAAATTCCCGCGGCTACCATAGTAGCGGCATGGATAAGAGCCGAAATAGGAGTCGGCCCTTCCATCGCATCTGGTAACCATACATGAAGGGGGAATTGTGCAGATTTCGAAACGGCACCAGAAAACAATAAAACAGCGCACCACGTAACAAATAAAAAATTTAACTCATTATGAAAAATCAAGTTATTAAATATTGGAAATAAATCCCGAAAGTCAAAACTACCTGTTATCCAATAAAAACCCAAAATTCCCAATAATAAGCCAAAATCCCCAACACGATTAGTTACAAACGCTTTTTGACAAGCATTTGCTGCAACAGGACGTGTGAACCAAAATCCTATTAATAGATATGAACACATCCCTACTAATTCCCAAAAAATATAAATTTGGATCAAATTGGAACTAGTAACTAATCCCAACATGGCAGTACTGAAAAAACTCATATAAGCAAAAAATCTTAAATATCCACAGTCATGAAACATATAATTATCACTATAAATAAGAACCAAAATTCCAACAGTAGTGATTAATATTGACATAATAGAAGTAAGCGGATCGATTAAGTAGCCAAATTCTAAAGAAAAATCGTTATTGAGAATCCAAGCCCAAACATATTGATAGGTCGCACGACTATTTAGTTGCTGAATCGATAAATTGATTGAAAAAATCATGACTATACTTAATACTAAAACACTTTGAAAAGCCCACATACGACGAAGACTTTTTGTTGCCGACGGAAAAAGAAGAAGTCCTGCGCCGATTAAGATAGGAACTGAAAGGGGAAGGAAAGGTATTATCCATGCATATTGAAATGTTTGTTCCATAAAATAAGTTTTTTAGTTTTTCTTAATTGCTTCTGATTAACTGGAACCCACCCCTTTCAAATCAAAAGGGATCAATAAAAAAATTAAAATATACACTAACTTAAAAAAAAAAATTAACGTAAATAAAAATTTATAATTTGATACTCGTACTTATTCTGGATCTGAGTTTTTAAAAATAGTTCAAAGATTCAACTCAAGAAGTTATACGTGGTCAAATAATATGACCACGTTCTGTAAAAAAAAAAGACTTCGTTATTTTAAACATATTTTTAGTTTGAAAAGAGGCAAATTTAGGAAAAGATCAAAAAAATAGAAATTTTTCTAACAATGATTTTTTCTAGAGCAAGCATCAGGAATTACACTCACAAAGTACTTGATTCTGAGATAAATCGTGGAATTTACTAATGTCATCGGCTTAATAACTCGGCATTTTTTTAGTTAGGTTCATTTTAATTAGTTTCTTTTTTCTTATTAACTAATTCCTTATGAGATTGATTATGATTCTTTTTGTCTTTATAAAAAAACATTTTTGTTATTAAAAACGGTTAGAATCTCTGAGTCTATATATAAAACTTACGGGTTTATTTGAAACTTGATTTTTTATTTATTTTATTTTTTTTTTTTGAGACAATTTTCTTTAGTAACAAAGGATAAAAAGATGTATCCGGTAACAGAACAGATAAATTTTTCGATAGATTCGTTGGACTAGTTACTCGACGAAAGAGTCAATTTGGTATTAGAAAAAAGTTTTCTTTTGAAATCCTTCCTTCGATTTTTTTACATGGAAATGCAGTGGCCAATGACAAAAAGCACTGTAAATAGATCTTTTAGATTCTTTTTTTTTCACGAATTAGATTTATATATCATCGCTGATTATACAAAGATTTGAGAAAAAACGAAAAATAAAAGTCCTACTAATCCATACAACTTATTTGTTCTTCGAAGTCCTTTAGAGTCTAAAAAACCTTTTTGAACAAAAAAAATTGTAGGCCTCTTGTATACAAGGTTCATATATTTAGATTTTGTAGTGATGATAAGGACTAAAAGAATAACTAGATAATGCATAGTAACTAAAGAGTCGTTTGAACAATAGATGTCTTTCACATCCAACTAGAACAATGAGTAACCTCTTAATTTTGAAATGGCAGTTCCAAAAAAACGCACTTCTAGATCAAAAAAGCGGATTCGTCAAAATATTTGGAAAAGGAAGGGATATTCATCGGCCTTAAAAGCTTTGTCATTAGGAAAAAGGAAAATCTCTTTCTATAAACTTACTTAGATAATTTTTTTATACGAAAAATTATGCGAGAAGAAAATAAATACTAAAATGTTGTCAGAATCGGAATCGATTTGACGCGAAAATTGGCTCATTTCAGTCTTACTATCAAAGTATAAATTCCAACGCGCTATTAGTTTGAACTAATCAAGATGAAATAGACTCCGTTTTATGATGGTTATATGGAAAAATCGAACATTAAGAATTTGAAAATTTCGAAAAGTCTAAGAAAAAGACAATAAGAAAAACAAGATTTTACCCTTTTTAGGACTCTATTTTTCATTTTGTTGGTGGGGAGTCTTATTTTCCCCATCGACCTTTTTTGTTCTAATTCAAATGCTAATACTATTTTTCTTTTCAATATTTCAAGAATATCGATAGAAGAGCAGAAATAAGATTGTGAGTTCAAATTAACGACAGAAACTCATCAATTCAATTTTGAAAAACGTGGATAACTTTCTGACTTCGTCTTTCTCGGACTGACTATAGAGTTCTTAGATATTTTTGAGTTCCGCCCAACCAATAAAAGACGAAAACTTTCAAAATCTTCTATACAAACAATGTCTTACTTTGGAAAAATCCAAAAAGGGTTTCTTTTCTGTTCCGCGATAAAATATATTTTGTTGTTTTCAATTTCTGACATCAGTTCAATGGGAACTAATTGTTAGGAACTTGAATTGGTATTCCAAAATTTTTTCAGTGAAGTGACACTGTCAATCTTGACGATTCAATAGAAATAACCTATTATGGGTTCGAAAAGCCGCTATGGTGAAATCGGTAGACACGCTGCTCTTAGGAAGCAGTGCTAGAGCATCTCGGTTCGAGTCCGAGTAGCGGCATGCCGTCTTCGAAACACCAGACAATAGATCTTATAATGAAAAATGAATTCCATTCCCAATTTTAATTTATTTCTTAAATTAAGGGATTCCTTGTTTTTTTTATGATATTTTCAACCTTAGAGCATATATTAAATCATATTTCCTTTTCAATTGTTTCAATTGTCATTTTAATTTGCTTGAGCAACCGATTGCTCACTGAACTCCTTAAACCATATGAGTTATCAGAAAAGGGCATGATACCAACCTTTTTGTGTTTAACAGGATTATTAGTGACTCGTTGGATTTATTCCGGTCATTTTCCACTAAGTGATTTATACGAATCATTAATCTTTCTTTCATGGAGTTTCGCCCTTATTCATATAGTCGCCTATTTCAAAAAAAAGAAAAATCTAAGGAAAATAACCGCCTCGAGTACTCTTTTAACCCAAGGCTTTGCTACTTCAAGTCTTTTAAGTGAAATACAGAAACCTGAAATATTAGTCCCTGCGCTCCAATCTGAGTGGTTACTAATGCACGTAAGTATGATGATATTGAGCTATGCCGCTCTTCTGTGTGGATCATTATTATCCGCTGCACTTCTCGTCTTTACATTTCGAAAGAAAAGGAATCCGTTTTTCAAATCATTTTCATTTGACGCAATCCAATATACCTATGAGAGAAGTACTATTTTAAGAAATACTTCTTTTTTTTCTGGGAAGAATTATTACAAGAGCCAGTTAATCCAACAGTTGGATTTTTGGAGTTATCGTGTGATTAGTCTAGGATTTTTTTTTTTAACTACGGGTATTATTTCAGGAGCAGTCTGGGCGAATGAAGCATGGGGATCGTATTGGAGTTGGGATCCAAAAGAAATTTGGGCCTTTACTACTTGGATGATATTCGCTATTTATTTACATATTCGAACAAATAAGAATTTCCCGAGCGAAAAGTCCGCACTGGTGGCGGCTATAGGTTTTTTTTTTATTTGGATATGTTATTTTGGAGTTAATTTATTAGGAATAGGGCTACATAGTTATGGTTCATTTACATTAACGTCTAGCTAAGGAAGCTTCTTCGGAATACAAACTAACGCGAGCTGTCTATAAAAAACTTTCTAAGGAACTGCGCAAATCCAGTCCCAATAGTGTAGTGATTCGCGCGGTTCTCACAAAGACCGCGCATATTGGATTCAAATTAAAATTCATTTTTTTTTCCACTTTGATTTAAAAGAATAGACAAAAAGCATTCTTTTTCTATTCTACAACAAGTTTTCAAAAATGCTCTCATTTTTTTAGAAAAAAGCTCTACAAAAAACTAGATAAAAGAACTTCAACCTTCTCAACTGAGAGTGACAGAACAAAATCCGGGTAGATTCCAATCCCTATTATGGGTAGAAAGATAGCTATTGAAACAAACAACTCGCGCGGTCCAAAATCAAAAAGATAAGAAGTAGGGGCATTAAATAACTTGGATCCATAGAAGATCTGGCGTAACATAGATAATGAATAAATAGGCGTTAATATCATTCCAATTGCTATTACAAAAGTCAGGATAATTTTTGGCATGAAAAGATATTTTTGACTGGTAATCAGTCCCCACAATACGATTAATTCGGCAACAAAACCACTCATACCTGGTAATGCAAGGGAGCCCATAGAAAAGCTACTAAACATCGTAAATATTTTTGGCATTGGAATAGCTAAGCCGCCCATTTCGTCGAGATAGACAAGACGTATTCTATCATAACTTGTTCCTGCCAAGAAAAAAAAGGCCGCCCCAATAAATCCGTGAGAAATTATTTGTAAAATGGCTCCGTTGAG